GCAATTACTTAGAAGTACATTTTGTGCAACAGCCCTTCCTATCTGATAGAAAAGTATCCCATGATCCTGAACTGATCTTACCTGGGATCGCAAATCCCAAGTTTGTCTATGAAGAGCTGATCTAATTGTATTAGTTTCTATAATGGATTTCTTCTGTGTAATACTAATTGATAGGGCCTCATTGATAAGTGCTACAAGATCTCGTGCATTGGAACCCACGGTTATGGACCCGAATCCGTTAGTATGGAACATTTTCTTTTCCAAGTGAAATCCCCTAGTATATGAAAGAATGAAAAAGTGCTTTCGTTGTTGTGGAATAAGAAGCCTTCGTATCTTAATGCATGTATTTAATTTATTCGGAGCTATTAAAGCGGGATCCACTTTTTGGGGAATATGAGTCGAAGCAATAACAAGAATATTTCTAGTGGAACATCTTTCATAATCCCTGGAGAGATAGTTCACTAATAGACCGAGGGATAAATAATTCGACTCATTCACATACAGATCATGAATGTTTGGAATCCATATTATGCAAGGAGACATTGCTTTTGCTAATTCGAATTGAAGGGTGATATCAAATCGGTCTATTTTCGGCGTCATATACATAGTTAGCGCATTCGTCATAGTTAGCAGCTCCGTATCAAGGTCATCATCAATATGGATATCGTTACTATCATCAATATCGATATCGTCACTATCATCAATATCGATATCATCAATCAAACCTTTAGGCTTGTCATCCGGGAACTTGTTCGGAAATACCGTAATGAAAGGAACATAGGAGTTTGTCGCTAGGTATTTGACCAAATATGATCGTCCAGTTCCTATAGAACCTATCACTAAAATACCCCTAGAAGGGGATAGAGCTAAGCGGAGTGAAAAGGGTTTTCCATGAGATGGGAAATGAAAACTATTAGCCCCACACGAGGTTTGTGAATAAGTAATTGTCTGATAATGAGCAAGAAATATCCGTCTTTCTGCTAAACAGGATCTATTGAACTCATAATTCATTAGATACTTTTTATGAATGTCAACTACGTATCGTAAGTAAATTGATCCTGGTTGTTCAATCATTTGATAACCAGAGTCATTCTTTGATAAATGATCACTATGAGTCAGACTCAATAGAATTTGATCCATTCTTTTTTCTGTCGTTAGGGTGGAGAACTGAACTAAGAATTCTCTTTCTTCATCATCAATCGAATCACTGTTCGCGACCCAGGATTCTATTTTATCATCAATCCAATCAGCGTTCACGCTTTTTCTTTTTCTTATCAATGAATAGATCTCTTTACTTGTACGACTTAGATGTCTCGTATTTCTCGAAAAAGTGATTCGATTGATGGGATTTGGTATGATACTTATGAGATCGATGAGATTGATATTCAAATATTTCTTCTTAGAACGTATTGATTTGACCCCATAAGCGGAACCGCCGCCCAATAGCATGTTGCCGCCAGAAGCAGAACCCCGTATTTCTTCCAGAGAATCTCCTAATTGTTCCAGAGCAACTAGAAATAGATTCTTTAACCAGAAAGAATTAAGTTCAGATGTAGGATACCTATCCAGAAGTTTTCGCAACTCAATCATGTATGATGGAATCATCAAAGATTTGATCTTTTCTAACTCTGTCTGTAATTCACTAGAGGCTCGGGAAACAAAGAGAAGATGTATACGAACGAAATATCCAGCAACAAGAAGAAAGAAAAGGATTGAATAGAGGAACTCCCAAGCATTTGTTGATCTCAGACGTGTCCATATCAACGGAAGGGGTGACTCGTTATTTCGATGAATCATTTCTTCGGACAGAAAAAGATTCTGTAAACACTTACTCGAAATCTCACTTATAAGATTCCATTGTGGAAGAATCGCCCACAATTTTTTCTGAGGAATTGGCCGTGATATACCTGATCCGTGCATAATATCATGAAAAATAGATACAAATTTTGGACTGCTACTTAGTATCGGCAATGAGTTTGAAAAGGTATCTAAAAGGGTGAAATTTAGATATTTGCACCCTGTCGAAGTAAGGAACCATGGCATATATGTTTGGAACAGATTCCATTTTGAGAGATTTGAAAAAGCACTATCTCCTTGAAAGGTTCTATACATCCGCCATTTCTCAACGCATTTCTTTAGACAAAGACTCCGTTTTTTCCTCTTTCCGGATGGTAAATATTTCTCAGAACATGGAGTGTGAATCAAACCCATGTTTGAATTGAAACTGAGATACTGATGCAAGTTCTTCCCTTCTGAATCAGATAGATTCATATCGGAAAAAGGCTGACAATAAGTTCTTTCCAAATTGACTATTTGTTCCTCTGTTAGAGGTGTTTCAGAAATGTCTGCGATCGAGTAAATAGCCCTACGAACGAATGGATCGAATCGAATTGGAAAATGGAAAGATTTGTACAAGTTATACGTTCCGTCACCACTTTGTGGAAAATCGTTAGATATGAATATGTCAGATACCCGTAACTCGATTGGTGAAATAGTCTCTCTCTCCAAAAAAATATGTTTTCTTTTACCGACACACAAAGAAAATATTTTGTTGCGAATGAACAAGATATTGAGGAATTGTCCATATGTAAGATCATAATTATTGATACGGGTCTTTTCCACATAAAAAGGGAATCCTTTGTTACAATGGAACCAGAAGTGACGTGGATTATTCAAAAATCGAAGTCGATTTGCTTTATAAAAAGAAGATATCAATGAACTTCTATGAAATGGTTTCACGGGATTCAGCCGATTGTTTCGATCGTGGGATATCATTGAGAAATAGGAATCCGTGTTATCAAAGGATTTCCTGCGATTATTTCTAGTATGGAATGAGTCAATCATCCACTTTGGTATCTTATTGAACAAAAATGGTAATATTGTTCCTCCATTGATCAAGAATTTCGGTCTTTGGGAAGTATCATGATCATCCAATAATAAGGGTTTCAATTTATTCAAATGAACAATTTGAACACCTATTGATTCTAATAACTGATTGCGGGGTTGATCATTCGGGTCTTTCAATTCATAGATGTGAATCTCGGACCTATGAATGGGGATATTTCCGATACTCACAAAGAAAAAAGGAAGTGACTTGGACAAAAAGAGAAGTGACTTGGACAAAAAGAGAAGTGACTTAGACAAAAAGAAACGAAGTGACTTAGACAAATCTTCTTTGTCGATAGCCTCGGACCAATCAATCGAATATTGATTAATACGTAATCGATCGAGCACTACTTGAAAACGGTTCTTCTGTTCAGAAACGAAATGTTCCAAATGCTCCTGGAAATTCTTGCTCCCATTGGACCATTTGTATCTATATGCATCAGGATCCCGATTCATGGATCTCTCGGTTCGAGAAATAAGAGGATCAAACCATTTCTTCTGACTCTTTTTCAAATTCGATAAATGTCGGTTGATCGTATATTTCATTATAGTTATATGATTCAGAGTATCATTTCCTATTCGATCCCTTGGAATTCCATATTCGAAGGATCTATTCATTAAAAAGAATCGATTCGATACATTTCTTATGTATCCACAGGTGCTATATTGGATTTGAATCAGATTTCGGATCAATCCATATTGATTGACTGCCTCCATTATGTTGTTGCTAGCAAATAGCACTATTTTTAGTTTTGGATCTTCCAAATCATTCCCGCAGTGGATCCGGACCAATTTTTTTCTGATCCTTCGATAAAAGGATTCATTCTCTTCATAAAAAAGAGGGGGTAGAACCAATAAAGATTTCTTTTTCGATTCATCTCTGGAGTTGAATACCCCATTCAAGAATTTTTTTTGATCCAATCCGTAGGAATCAATAGAAAAGGCGAATCCCCTATGATACACCAGATCCGGCTCGGTTATTGATAGAGTGAATAGATCTGCCATTTCTTGAAATCTCTCTTCTGATTCAAAATCGTGGCGTAACGTGTATCCCCCTTTGTTCCGGTCATGGAATAGATGAAAGAAACCCAAAAATGGATTTTTGTTCAAGAATGAAATCTTATTGGAACTCTCTATATCTGGTTCATCCTTCGGAACCATATCACATCCCCGATCTGATGAAATAGGATGAATTGAGACGGTATTTTGTAAATACGTAATTATCTTGAATATATCAACCATTTCTTTATTTTCCGATCGCCTGAAAGGGACAAAAGAAACATCTTGTTTTTTCTTCAAAAATTTATGATCTCTAGTGGACCCCTCAGTAGGATTCGAACCCAGATGAAGTTCTGACCATTTGTCAGAGAAAAAAGAACGAATTGATCTTGTGGGATTCCCAAGAAATTCTTCGGTTTCTTCCGGAAGCGGATGATTATTCATCTGCTTCTCACCTTCCGTGAATAGCCGAGACATTGAGGAAGATCCAAAAAGGCATTTCGGGAATCGATCTGATTCTATTTCTGTTCGTTCCGTTTGAAGAAAGGAAGGATCCCAAAGAATCGATCCTTCTTTTAGTTGCTGAATCTCTGTTTGATCGATCAATTTGTGATATTCTGAATCCTCATTTCTAATGGAATCGAAATGATCTCTGGATTGATCAGAAGATCCTTTCAATTGGCTAGAATCCGTTACTTGAACGAAAATGGATCTTGTGGAATCATATTGAATATTTGACGATACATTCCGTACCTTGCTAAAAAACGGATCCTTGTTTACCAACCACACATTGTCTAACCAAATCCAATTCTCTCTCGATACGTTCCTCAAAAAATCCGATTCGTGCTGATTCTTCCCCCAGCTAACGAAGAGATCTTGGCGGAATTGCCACATATGAAATTGAGCACAATTTTGCAAAGAAATACCCCACTTGTTTCTCGAGAAGAGATGGGAAACATGCTCAATATCATTTGATTGAATAGTTGCCTCAGCTCCTTGTTGTTTGAGGAAACCCTCCCCTTCCATTGGTCTTTTTTCACAAAAAGCAGACATGAGATAAGAAATCAAATGTTTCCCTAAGATTTCGAATAGCTGTCCCGAATTCAAGTTGATTATGTTTCGCTTCTTCCTCGGAGAAAGACGATCCAACAATTCCCAATCATGGTCCTTGCGGATCGGATCATCCGTATAAGATAAAAAAAGAAACTCCATATATTTGCTATCTTTCTCTTTGAATGAGATCTCAATTCCAGCTACGGTTTCATTAGATATCTTACAACTAGAATCCCTCTTTTTTCCGACCCGGTTCCTCCACCACCGCGAACCCCGGTTAGATTCAGGCATGATACACTTTTGATTTCTTTTATTTATTGGGAGAACCCAAGTACTCTCTTGCGGATCCATGAAACAACTCTCAGAAATCTTTTTCCCCTTTGGAAGATGCAGGAGCGAAACAATCAACCTATTGATATTGGAAGACCAAAAAGATTCTTCCAATGTCTCATTTCTGGGTCCAATGGAATTCATAGGTATAGGAAGAAGCCCCATCAAATAGAGATTTTTTCTTTCGACCATCTTTCGATTGTTAATACGAGATATAAGGACCGCTACTACAAGCAGTACTACACCTTTGATCGTGAAATATGGATTGCTTGTTGAACCCTGTGAATCGCGGGAAAGTAGGATACTTAAAATTCGGGGGTCAAAGAGTTTCATAAAACGTTCTTGGTGGAAAAAAATGGGAGTGAAAGATCCCACTGAATCGAATTTGATCCATGAATCTAAGAAATAGTGAGAATTCTTGATTTCTCTCAATATCTCTCTCAATTCGAAGATCCAGGGTTTGAATTGATGTCGTTTCATTGATTCCTCTTTCATTGATTCCTCCTAAAGATTTCATTTCAATTGGAATTTGGTTATTCACGATGTACGATGATCCCTGTTAAGCATCCATGGCTGAATGGTTAAAGCGCCCAACTCATAATTGGCAAATTCGTAGGTTCAATTCCTGCTGGATGCACGCCAATGGGAACGTTCAATAAGTCTATTGGAATTGGCTCTGTATCAATGGAATCTCATCATCCATACATAACGAATTGGTATGGTATATTCATACCATAACATATGAACAATAAGAACTAGAATTCTTATCGATACTGGAACTTATAGGGAAGAAAATGGATTTATGGATGGAATCAAATATGCAGTATTTACAGAAAAAAGTATTCGGTTATTGGGGAACAATCAATATACTTCTAATGTCGAATCAGGATCAACTAGGACAGAAATAAAGCATTGGGTCGAACTCTTCTTTGGTGTCAAGGTAATAGCTATGAATAGTCATCGACTCCCCGGAAAGGGTAGAAGAATGGGACCTATTATGGGACATACAATGCATTCCAATTACAGACGTATGATCATTACGCTTCAACCGGGTTATTCTATTCCACCTCTTATAGAGAAAAGAACTTAAAGCAAAATACTTAATAACATGGCGATACATTTATACAAAACTTCTACCCCGAGCACACGCAACGGAGCCGTAGACAGGAAATCCAATCCACGAAATAAATTGATTTATGGACAGCATCGTTGTGGTAAAGGTCGTAATGCCAGAGGAATCATTACCGCAAGGCATAGAGGGGGAGGTCATAAGCGTCTATACCGTAAAATCGATTTTCGACGGAATGAAAAAGACATATCTGGTAGAATCGTAACCATAGAATACGACCCTAATCGAAATGCATACATTTGTCTCATACACTATGGGGATGGTGAGAAGAGATATATTTTACATCCCAGAGGGGCTATAATTGGAGATACCATTGTTTCTGGTACAGAAGTTCCTATATCAATGGGAAATGCCCTACCTTTGAGTGCGGTTTGAACTATTGATTTACGTAATTGGAAGTAACCAATTAGGTTTACGACGAAACCTAGAAATCGATCACTGATCCAATTGGAGTACCTCCACGGGATAGACCTCAACAGAAAACTGTTGAGTAACGGCAGCAAGTGATTGAGTTCAGTAGTTCTTCATAGAAAATTATTGACTCTAGAGATATGGTAATATGGAGAAGACAAAATTGTTTGAAGCACGGACAGAACCGGAAGCGCTCCTTGTTTCAAAGAGAGGAAGACGGGTTATTCACATTTAATTTGATGGTCAGAGGCGAATTGAAAGCTAAGCAGTGTATAAGGATCCCCCGGGGAAAAATAGAGATGTCTCCTACGTTACCCGTAAGTGGAAGTATCGACGTAATTTCATAGAGTCATTCGGTCTGAATGCTACATGAAGAACATAAGCCAGATGACGGAACGAGGAGACCTAGGATGTAGAAGATCATAACATGAGCGATTCGGCAGATTTGGATTCCTATATATCCACTCATATGGTACTTCATCATACGATTCATATAAGATCTATCTGTCTAGATATCATCATATACATCTAGAAAGCCGTATGCTTTGGAAGAAGCTTGTACAGTTTGGGAAGGGGTTTTTATTGATAAAAAAGAAGAATCCACTTCAACCGATATGCCCTTAGGCACGGCCATACATAACATAGAAATCACACTTGGAAAGGGTGGACAATTAGCTAGAGCAGCGGGTGCTGTAGCGAAACTGATTGCAAAAGAGGGTAAATCGGCCACATTAAGATTACCGTCTGGAGAGGTCCGTTTAATATCCAAAAACTGCTTAGCAACAGTCGGACAAGTGGGTAATGTTGGGGTGAACCAAAAAAGTTTGGGTAGAGCCGGATCTAAGTGTTGGCTAGGTAAACGTCCTGTAGTAAGAGGAGTAGTTATGAACCCTGTAGACCATCCCCATGGGGGCGGTGAAGGGAGAGCCCCAATTGGTAGAAAAAAACCTATGACCCCTTGGGGTTATCCTACACTTGGAAGAAGAAGTAGGAAAAGGAAAAAATATAGTGATAGTTTTATTCTTCGTCGCCGTAAATAAGAATTAAGAATATTGAAAATAGAATTTTTGGAATTTGAAATTGTTTAT